GTTGACAAAAGAATAAAGATCATTTCTATTCCAAGGTGGGGAGTTTTATTTTCCCCATCGACCTATTTGCAGAATAAAATTCAAAAAAAAATTCTATATTTGCATATCTATAGAAGAACGTATATAAAAATCTTTAGTGAAAGTTAAGAACTCATTGAAATTAATTGATTCTATGTTGAAACCTTTTTGTTTTGTCGAACTTTCGAACTTTTTATTTTCTCTGAATTATTATATAGACCCCCATGTATATCTTGCCCTTAACCCACTAGAGAAAATTGCTTAATGAAATTTTGTATGACTAATTTTGAATTTTGAGCGATGCAAAATGGGTTCTTTTCTTTCTATTTTGTCGTCAAAATCCCTTTATTTTTTTGAATTTTATATTTATGAAAAAAATAATAAAATAATAATAATAAATTGCTGCTTAACCAATGAAACCAAAAACTTTTTTAACTCTATTCCTTAGTTGAGTATAGAACAATTTAGTTACAAGAGTTGAATTCGAGGAAAGCATAAAATCTAGGAAAGTCCCAGGTTAAATAAAAAAAAACTAAGACTCTAAACTCAAATCGAAAATAATGAGCCTTCAACCTCAAATTCCTATTTGAACAACTTTTTATTGTTATTGATCCATTTGAATCATTACTAAACTAAAATAGCTTACTCAATCTCGACGATTGCTTATTCATAGGCTATTATGAGTTCAAGACAGGCCGCTATGGTGAAATTGGTAGACACGCTGCTCTTAGGAAGCAGTGCTAATGCATCTCGGTTCGAGTCCGAGTGGCGGCATACCATCTTCTAAAAAGGATAAATAGATCTTATAATGAATTCAATTCCCGATTTCCATTTTCGAATTATGTAATTAAGGGACTCTTCTTTTTTAAGATTTTTTATGATATTTTCAACCTTAGAGCATATATTAACTCACATTTCCTTTTCGATCGTTTCAATTGTAATTACAATTCATTTGATAACCTTTTTAGTCGATGAAATTGTAAAACTATACGATTCGTCAGAAAAGGGCATAATAGTTACTTTTTTCTGTATAACAGGATTATTAGTTACTCGTTGGATTTCTTCAGGACATTTCCCACTAAGCGATTTATATGAATCATTAATTTTCCTTTCATGGAGTTTCTCCCTTATTCATATAATTCCGTATTTCAAAAAAAATGTTTTAATTTTAAGTAAAATAACTGGACCAAGTGCTATTTTGACCCAAGGCTTTGCTACTTCAGGTATTTTAACTGAAATACACCAATCTGGAATATTAGTACCTGCTCTTCAATCTGAGTGGTTAATAATGCACGTAAGTATGATGCTATTGGGCTATGCAGCCCTTTTATGTGGATCGTTATTATCAGTAGCACTTCTAGTGATTACATTTCGAAAAAACAGAAAGCTTTTTTATAGAGCAATGGTTTTTTAAACGAGTCATTTTTCTTGGGTGAAAATGCTTTAGAAAATACTTCGTTTTTTTCTGCTAAAAATTATTACAGGTCCCAATTGATTCAACAATTGGATTATTGGAGTTATCGGGTTATTAGTTTAGGATTTACTTTTTTAACCATAGGAATCCTTTCGGGAGCGGTATGGGCTAATGAAGCGTGGGGGTCATATTGGAATTGGGACCCAAAAGAAACTTGGGCATTTATTACTTGGATCGTATTTGCAATTTATTTACATACTCGAACAAATAGAAATTTGCGGGGTGCAAATTCTGCAATTGTAGCGTCTATAGGCTTTCTTATAATTTGGATATGCTATTTTGGGGTCAATCTATTAGGAATAGGGTTACATAGTTATGGTTCTTTTCCATCAACATTTAATTGAATTCAAGACAAGTTATTACAAATACAAGAGCGGGCGACGCATTGTATGAACCAGCATGCGAACCGTGTGAATCAAATATTGTATTGATGATTCACACGGTTTTCTACCATATGTAGTTCAATTTCATTGTTTTTACTTAATTCTTAAGTTAAGAGAAGAAAAAAAGTCTTCTTTTTTTCATTGTCCAAGAATGTTTTTAAAAACAAACATAGTGTTTTTTTTTATTTCAGTCATCCAATTATCTATAAAAAAAATTAGATAGAATAACTTCGACCTTGTCAACTGCTAATGAAAGAACGAAATCGGGGTATATACCAATACCTATTACGGGTAAAAAGATGGAGATCGAAAGAAATAACTCTCGCGGTCCCGAATCAAAAAAAGAATCCTTCGGGGCGTTAAATAGCTTGTATCCATAGAACATCTGGCGTGGCATAGATAATGAATAAATAGGAGTTAATATAATTCCAATTGCCATTACAAAAGTAATTAGTAGTTTTGGAATTAAAAGATATTTTTGGCCGGTAATTATTCCAAAAAATACTAGCAATTCAGCAACAAAACCACTCATACCTGGTAATGCAAGGGAAGCCATCGAAAAGCTACTGAACATCGTGAACATTTTTGGCATTGGAATAGCTATTCCGCCCATTTCGTCAAGATA